TCATTAGGAATTGATGATCTTTTAACAACACCTTCTAAGAGATGGTTAGTCCAAGATGCTGAACAACAAAGTTTGATTTTGGAAAAGCACCATCATTATGGGAATGTACACGCGGTAGAAAAATTACGTCAATCAATCGAGATATGGTATGCTACAAGTGAATATTTGAGACAAGAAATGAATCTTAATTTTAAGATGACTGATCCTTCAAATCCAGTCCATATAATGTCTTATTCTGGAGCTAGAGGAAATGCATCTCAGGTCCACCAATTAGTAGGTATGAGAGGATTAATGTCAGATCCCCAAGGACAAATGATTGATTTACCCATTCAAAGCAATTTACGCGAAGGACTTTCTTTAACGGAATATACAATTTCCTGCTACGGAGCCCGCAAAGGAGTTGTGGATACTGCTGTACGAACGTCAGACGCTGGATACCTCACGCGTAGACTTGTTGAAGTAGTTCAGCATATTGTTGTACGTAGAACAGATTGTGGAAGTACCCGAGGTATTTCCGTGAGTTTTCGAAAGGGGATGACGGAAAGAATTTTTATCCAGACGCTAATAGGTCGCGTATTAGCGAACGATGTATATCTAGGTCTACGATGCATTGCTACCAGAAATCAAGATATTGGGATTGGGCTTGTCAATCGATTCATGACCTCTCGGGCGCAGCCAATATATATTCGAACTCCCTTCACTTGCCGAAGTGCATCTTGGATCTGTCGATTATGTTATGGTCGGAGTCCCACTCATGGTGACCTGGTTGAATTGGGAGAAGCAGTAGGTATTATTGCGGGTCAATCCATTGGAGAACCAGGGACTCAACTAACATTAAGAACTTTTCATACCGGTGGAGTATTCACAGGTGGTACTGCAGAACATGTACGAGCTCCTTCTAATGGAAAAATAAAATTCAATGAGGATTTGGTTCATCCCACACGCACACGTCATGGACATCCTGCCTTTCTCTGCTATGTAGACCTATATGTGACTATTGAGAGTCAGGATATTATACATAGTGTGAATATTCCACCAAAAAGTTTTCTTTTGGTTCAAAATGATCAATATGTGGAATCAGAACAAGTGATTGCTGAGATTCGTGCTGGAACATCCACTTTCCATTTTAAAGAGAGGGTTCGAAAACATATTTATTCTGACTCAGAGGGAGAAATGCATTGGAGTACCGGTGTGTACCATGCACCTGAATATACACACGGTAATGTTCATTTCTTACCCAAAACAAGTCATTTATGGATCTTATCGGGGGGTCCGTGCAAATCCAGTCTAGTGCCTTTTTCACTCCACAAGGATCAAGATCAAATGAATGTTCAATCTCTTTCTGTCCAAGAGAGATCCATTTCTGACTTCTCGGTGAATAATAATCGAGTGAAACACAAATTGTTTGGCTCGGATCCCCTGGCGAGAAAAGGGAGAAGGATTTCTGATTATGCAGCAGGATCTGAGCGAGTCATATCCAATGGTGATGGGGATTTCATATATCCCGCCATTCTCCGAGAAAATTCTTATTTATTGGCGAAGAGGCGAAGAAATAGATTCATCATACCATTCCAATATGATCCGGAATGGGAGAAGGAATTAACGCCTCATTCTAGTACTAGTATCACGGTTGAAATACCCGCAAATGGTATTTTACGTAGAAATAGTATTCTTGCTTATTTCGACGATCCACGATACAGAAGAAGCAGTTCGGGAATTACTAAATATGGCATCATAGAGGTCGATTCAATCGTCAAAAAAGAGGGTCTGGTTGAGTATCGAAGACCAAAAGAATCTAGACCGAAATACCAAATGAAAGTAGATCGATTTTTTGTCATTCCCGAAGAAGTCCATATCTTGCCCGGGTCTTCATCCATAATGGTACGGAACAATAGTATCATTGGAGTAGATACACGAATTACGTTTAATACAAGAAGCCAAATAGGTGGATTGGTGCGAATAGAAAAAAAAAAAAAAAAGATTGAACTGAAAATCTTTTCAGGAGGTATCCATTTTCCTGGAGAAACGGATAAGATATCCCGACACATTGGCATCTTGATACCACCAGGAGCAAGAAAAAAAATGGATAAGGGATCAAAGGGGAAAAATTGGGAAGGGAAAAATTGGGTCTATGTCCAACGGATCACACCTATCAAGAAAAAATATTTTGTTTCAGTACGACCCGTAGTGACATATGAAATAGCTGATGGGATAAATCTAGTAACGCTTTTCCCTGGGGATATGTTACAGGAAAAGGATAATTTGCGACTCCAAGTTGTCAATTATATCCTTTATGGGGATGGCAAACCAATTCGAGGAATTTCCCATACAAGTATTCAATTGGTTCGTACTTGTTTAGTATTGAATTGGGACCAAGACAAAAAAGGTTCTATAGAAAAGGTTCAGGCTTCTTCTGCTGAAGTAAGGGCAAATGATCTGATTCGATATTTCATAAGAATTGATTTGGTGAAGTCTCCTATTTTGTATACCGGAAAGAGGAATGATAGGTCAGGTTCAGTGATTCCTGATACTGGGTCATATTGCGCCAATACCACTCTTTTTTCTTCCAAGGTGAAAATTAAATCACTTAGTCAACATCAAGGAACCGTTCGTACATTTCTTAATAGAAATAAAGAAGGCCAATCTCTTATAGTTTTTTCATCATCTAATTGTTCTCGCATCAATGTTTCGAAATATCACAATGTGACCAAAGAATCCATTAAAGAAAAAGAGGATACCCCGGTTCCAATTCTTAATTTGTTGGGTCCCTTAGGTACTGTACCTAAAATTCATAATTTTTCCCCATCTTATCATTCAATAACTCATAATGAGATCTTGTTAAATAAATATTTAATACTGGATAATAAAAATCCAAAACAGACTTTCCAACTACTTAAATATTATTTAGTGGATGAAAACGGGAGAATCTCTAATGCAAATCCATGCAGTGACATCATTTTTAATCTATTCGGTTCGTGCTTTCTCCCTCACGGTTATTGTGAGGGGACATCCACAACCAGAATAATTAGCCTCGGACAGTTTATTTGTGAAAATGTATGTCTATCCAAACACGGAACACGCATAAAATCTGGTCAAGTTATAATGGTTTATCTTGACTCTTTAATAATAAGATCAGCTAAACCCTATTTGGCGACCCGAGGAGCAACCGTTCATGGTGATTATGGAGAAATCTTTTACGAAGGAGATACATTAGTTACATTTATATATGAAAAATCGAGATCAGGTGATATAACTCATGGCCTTCCAAAGGTTGAACAAGTGTTAGAAGTTCGTTCGATTGATTCAATATCGATGAACCTAGAAAAAAGGGTTGAAGGTTGGAACGAACATATAACAGGCATTCTTGGAATTCCTTGGGGATTCCTGATTGGTGCTGAACTCACCATAGCGCAAAGTCGTATTTCTTTGGTTAATAAGATCCAAAAGGTTTATCGATCCCAGGGGGTACAGATTCATAATAAGCATATAGAGATTATTGTACGACAAATAACATCAAAAGTGTTGGTTTCAGAAGATGGAATGTCTAATGTTTTTTCACCCGGGGAACTAATCGGATTGTTGCGAGCAGAACGAGCAGGTCGTGCTTTGGAAGAGGCTATTTGTTACCGAGCCGTCTTATTGGGAATAACGAGAGCATCTCTGAATACTCAAAGTTTCATATCAGAAGCTAGTTTTCAGGAAACCGCTCGAGTTTTAGCAAAAGCCGCTCTCCGGGGTCGTATTGATTGGTTGAAAGGTCTGAAAGAGAATGTTGTTCTGGGGGGGATGATACCCGTTGGTACCGGATTCAAACGATTCGTTCACCGTTCAAGGGAATACAACAACATTCCTTTGGAAATACAAAAGAAGAATTTTTTCGGGGGGGAAATGAGAGATATTCTGTTCCACCACAGAGAATTATTTTGTTCTTGCATCCCAAAGCCAAAGAGTTTCCATAATACATCAGAACAACCATTCTATGCTATGGGATCTAATCCAATCAATCGTTCATAAGAGCGGATTCATTATTAGCTAAGCTAATATAATGGTCATTTGTTAATAAAGAGAATATCGAAACCAAGGGTAAAGGAATTAATAATGAAGCTTGGACCGTGTATCAACGGTTAACCCCCGGTAGAAGGTTCCATTGGAACAATTATTTATTTCAGGGTACCTCGTCTCTTTTTTTTTAGAGGAAGTGTGGGGATAAATGACAAGAAGATATTGGAACATCAATTTGGAAGAGATGATGGAAGCGGGGGTTCATTTTGGTCATGGTACTAGGAAATGGAATCCTAGAATGGCACCTTACATCTCTGCAAAGCGTAAAGGTATTCATATTACAAATCTTACGAGAACTGCTCGTTTTTTATCAGAAGCCTGTGATTTAGTTTTTGACGCAGCAAGTAGAGGAAAACACTTCTTAATAGTTGGTACGAAAGATAAGGCAGCTGATTCGGTAGCATCAGCTGCAATAAGGGCTCGGTGTCATTATGTCAATAAAAAATGGCTCGGTGGTATGTCAACGAATTGGTCCACTACGGAAACGAGGCTTCAGAAGTTCAGGGACTTGAGAGTGAGAGCCGAGATGGGGCAATTCAGTCGTCTCCCGAAACGGGATGCAGCAATATTGAAGAGACAATTATCTCACTTTCAAACATATCTGGGCGGTATCAAATATATGACGGGGTTACCCGATATTGTAATCATCATTGATCAGCAAGAAGAATATACGGCCCTTCGAGAATGCGTCACTTTGGGTATTCCAACTATTTGTTTAATCGATACAAATTGTGATCCAGATCTCGCAGATATTCCGATTCCAGCCAACGATGACGCTATAGCTTCCATCCGATTGATTCTTAACAAATTAGTATCCGCAATTTGTCAGGGACGTTCTAGCTATATAAGAAGTCGTTGATTAATAATAAGATAAGTCAATTACTTCGCTTCGGGAAACCCAGAGATTGATTGAATCGGTTATTCTTACTATTCCTGAATGTGAAAAAGGAGATTTTAATTGCCGGGGATATATTACGTGATTAATGAATTAATCAATATCTGGAATATATGGTTAAGTTAAATTAGGTAGGAGAGTATAAATGGTTGAATCAAAATAATTCCTTCTTAAGTTCCATTTCTGTCAGAGGGTAATATGAATGTTCTACCATGTTCCATCAACACACTAAAGGGGTTATACGAGATATCCGGCGTGGAAGTAGGCCAACATTTCTATTGGCAAATAGGGGGTTTCCAAGTGCATGCCCAAGTACTTATAACTTCCTGGGTCGTAATTGCTATCTTATTAGGTTCAGCCGCTATAGCCGTTCGGAATCCACAAACTATCCCGACCGACGGTCAGAATTTTTTTGAATATGTTCTTGAATTCATTCGAGACGTGAGCAAAACTCAAATTGGAGAAGAAGAATATGGTCCTTGGGTTCCTTTTATTGGAACTCTGTTCCTATTTATTTTTGTTTCTAACTGGTCAGGTGCTCTTTTACCTTGGAGAATCATACAGTTACCTCATGGGGAGTTAGCTGCACCCACGAATGATATAAATACTACTGTTGCTTTAGCTTTACCCACGTCAGTGGCATATTTCTATGCAGGCCTTACTAAAAAGGGATTGGGTTATTTCGGTAAATATATTCAACCAACTCCAATACTTTTACCAATTAATGTCTTAGAAGATTTCACAAAACCTTTATCACTTAGTTTTCGACTTTTCGGGAATATATTGGCCGATGAATTAGTAGTTGTTGTTCTTGTTTCTTTAGTACCTTTAGTGATTCCTATACCTGTGATGTTCCTCGGATTATTCACAAGCGGTATTCAAGCTCTCATTTTTGCAACCTTAGCCGCGGCTTATATAGGTGAATCCATGGAAGGTCATCATTGAGTACAAATAAGAAATAAGAAAATAATGCTTTGAATTTCAAAGTTCAAAGAGTCGCTTTTTCTTTTTGAATTTCGATCAATTAAAAATTAAGCCCATGAATCTTATTCCAATAAAATAATTAATTCATGGGTAACTCAAGATACCCGCTTGAGGAAATGATTGATATATAAATATATAATATATTTATGATATGTATGATATAGAGTAGGAACAAAACAGGAAGATATATATGTACAATATTAATATTTATTATATTACGTATTACACGACGGAATTGTAAAAAAAGGGGGGAGATTCCCAATTTTTCCTAAGATCCCCCCTTTTGTCCTATTCATGTCATACATCGCCTTGATTTGCCCAGTCAATTACGACGATTCATAATTGGGATAATAAATAATTGTTATCCGTTTGAGACGCGCGACGAAACAACAAGAACTATGTTCTGCGGAACCGTTGCTATTTCATTCCATTCTATTCAACAATTGACCAAAATTTGAATTAAGAGGAATTGGATCAATCAATCCAATCTTGATATGGGATGATTCGCTTTGATGAATCTCTTCGTTTGTATCCATGTGAGATAATGACAAAAAAAAGAAAGAGTTCACGAATAAGATTCAAAAAAATTAAGTAGGTTAGGTGGGCCGAGCTACATAGCCGTAGCTACATATTATATGTGAACTCCGGTGTATGCTTAGAAGAATGATTCCAGGGTCCGATCCGATTCAATAGAAATAAGATGGCGATGGTTTACATTATGGAAGAAAACATGTATATGTGATAGTAGATATTCATATATACGCACTACCCATCTATATTATTTCATTCCCCATCGACTTTATATTATATAGATATAGATTCCACTTTATTTATATGGATTACGATATATAAGCTCTTCCCTTTTTCGTCTGTGACTGTATATGTGGATTGAATATGAAGTTAAGCCTATGAATGCATATAGAGAAGATAAAGGAGGGAGGAATTGAAAGAATGGGTTCGGAACAAAGAAATAGAAGAACTAATATGGATTTTAAAAGACTTGGATAGTGAATAAAAACGAGATATTGAAGTAGTTCTGATGATTCAGTGATATCAAATATCATCACTTCTTAACTAAAATTGGGTTCGGCGTTCTTAGTTTAGTTGTATGGATCTTAGTGATGGAATATGAAATAATAAGTAATGTAACTAATTAATATATAATATAAATATATAACATTAATTATATAAATAACATTAATTATATATAATAATTCATTGGTTTATTTGATTATATCATTAACCATTTCTTCATTTTTTTTTGTGAGGAGCTTACCATGAATCCCCTAATTTCTGCTGCTTCCGTTATTGCTGCTGGATTGGCCGTAGGACTTGCTTCTATTGGACCCGGAGTCGGTCAAGGTACTGCTGCGGGCCAAGCCGTAGAAGGTATTGCTAGACAACCAGAAGCAGAGGGTAAAATACGAGGTACTTTATTGCTTAGTCTGGCTTTTATGGAAGCTTTAACAATTTACGGGCTGGTCGTGGCATTAGCACTTTTATTTGCTAATCCCTTTGTGTAATCCTAGAAACGTGAAAACGTGCAAAATACGTACTTC